TTTATTTTCTAATAAAAAAAGGAGGGAAACCCAAACGACCAAGAAGAATATTAAAAGAGCCGTTTATGTAAACGGCCTCAATTCCATGTTATTGACTCTGAGAAACATGGACATAGAAGTGAATTTCGAATCATATTTGATTCATAAGTTTTTTACGCCTAACTTGACGAGACTTCTCCTCGAGTCTCGTTTCAATGTAACGAACATAAGAGATCTCATCCATGTTCAAGTGGATGATCTGCTAAAAGCAGTCGCTTCGTTTCCGGAGGATGAGTTCGTGCCATTCTGTTAAAGCAGTTCTATTAATTCTTCAAGAAAAACAAAAAAGAAAAAAAGAAATGAAAAAAAATTGACTCCGAGGAAATACTATTTCTCGAGATATGCACGAATGGAAGTTTGACTCCTGCAGAAGCACTTCGTGAAGCTTGTCTTCATTTGATTGATTTTTTTCAAATTTTGCCCCTCTTATGAAGAAGAAAATCTCTTTTTGAGAGAAAGGGATGAAAAGCATTTCTTTTTGATATTTCAACAAATTTTTCAGAAATATCTGCGTATGGATATACAAAAGTTATGGTCTAATATAAAACAAATACTTATTAACACTCCATATTTTTTTGCAAAAAAAGGACATATGACGAATAAAATATCTTTCATAACGGAGGAATCAAATAAGATGAAACAAGATAAATTCAAAAAGATGATTACAAGTGGAGAGCAAATGGAAGAGAAACGAAAAAATATCGAGAAAGAATTACTTGAAGAAGAACTAGATTTAGATCAAGAGGAACTGGATAAAATGAATGAAGATAAACTCGATTCAGATGAAGAGGAATTGAACAAATTGATTGGAAAGAAATATACTCGAAACGAAATAGAGCAACTATTTCTTCTCGCAGAAATAGAAACAAAAGCAGAAATAGAAGAAAAAGAAAAAAACCTTGCTTATGATGAAGATGCTAATCAAAATTCAAAAAAATCAGAAGAATCAACAGAATCAGAAGAATCAGAAGAATCAACAAAATATGAAGAATCAGAGGAATCAACAGAATATGAAGAATCACAAGAATCATAAGAATCAACAAAATCTGAAGAAGATATACCTTACATGGATAAGGTCGATTCTTATCAAAGAAAAACAGGTTTGACTAACCAGTTTCAAACTGGGATAGTTGTCAAGAAAATCCCAAAGGGGATGTTCCGCGTACATTTGGATGATAACAATCAAAGATTTGATTGTTATCTCTCGAGTGATATATGTCGTAATGGTCTACGTGTATCATTGGGAAGTAGAGTGAAAGTAAGAAAGAATGGTTTTATCAAATGCATTATTTATATATTTCCGCTCTTGTGCTTCTGGAGGAGCTCGTATGCAAGAAGGAAGTTTCAGCTTAATGCAGATGGGTAAAATATCTTCGAAAACTTATTTTTAGTGTCACTTCTGACATCGCCTACAACAGGCGGTGTCACAGCCAGTTTTGGAATGCTTGGCGATATCATTATTGGTGAACCAGATGCAACCATTGCATTTGCAGGTAAAAGAGAAGTAATGAAGATCGAAGTACCCGAGGGTGTACAGGAAGCTGAATACTTATTGGAAAAGGGCTCATTGGATTCATTTGTACCGCGTAATCTTTTAAATTGATAACAGACCTAATTACTTGAATAGAAAAGAATATACTATTCAAGTAATTTGGATATTTTATGGCGATTCACTAGATTTATGGGAATTACTATAAAATATGTGACAATCGCGATACAATAAGAATTGAAAGAGTTTACGATTTTTATTTTTTTCCAGATTCATAATAATCAACAAAATATGAGGAATCATCTATTTTGTTTTTAGGAATCTATTTTATCCATCAAGACATGTTGATATTCAGTAAAATATTTGAATAATATTTGAATATGGTTATGATCAAAAAATTTCTCACAGAATTTATTTAATAATTTTTTAATTAACAAAATTTAAAGATTTATTTGGAATTGGACGTTCCATCTAATAAAAATATTAAATTTATTTAATAATTTTGTTATAATCTTAGTAATTATTCATCTTTTTGTATATCTATTACAAATTTGTAATAGAGGTTCTTCTCTATTTTATAGGATCTTTTTTGAAAATTAAAAAATTTATAAATACTGAATTGAAAGAAAATATAAAACAATATGCTACGATATTTCACGGGCTTATCCTAGCCTTTACATTATTCACATTAACAATTATAAATGAATGTGAATGAAGGTTAACTTTTTGGATTTTTTAAGACAGGTTTTTTTTGATTATAAGCTAAAACAACCCTAATCGAATTCCATAAATTGGATTGGGATTGACATGATAATAATATTATGATAAAATCATTTAATATCAAATTTCCGTTAGTTTTGAATATAAAAAATGGGGCGTCGCCAAGCGGTAAGGCAACGGGTTTTGGTCCCGTTATTGCGAAGGTTCGAATCCTTCCGTCCCAACTTTCTTCGAAAGATTGGATTACATTTATATATATATATATATATAATATAAAGAAAAATTTCTTAAAGCGGAATTTCAATTCTAAAATGAAATTCATTCTAAGAATTTATTTTATCTCAACGAAATAAAATATAAAATCTTAGTAAAATACCATACTCATTCTTTTTTCCAAATAAGAAAGAAATGTTTAATTTATCAAACATAATATTTTGTATTTAAAATTCTTGAGCTTTTTTTTAAAGAAATAAAATTTGTATTTTTTTATATTTATAAAAAAATATGTTACTATATTTTTATAGTATATATTTTAGGATATATTTTATTTGATTTTCTATCAGCAATAATCTTTTTAATAACTAAAAAGGAACTTTCGATTACGATTAAGTGAAAACAATCATTATTTTCTTAATGAAATAAGAATTCAAAAAAAAAAAAAAAAAGAAAGATTAGAGGAATTAAATGTCTATAGAAAAAAGAGCCAGTCTCCACTTTCAATCAAAAAAATCTATATACAAAAAATCTATATGATGATACAATTTATTTTTTTTTAGTATCTTACTTAACTTTAGTCGATCTTATTTTTTTGATCCTTTAATTCAGTTTTAATTTCTATTTATAAAATGAAATTCTCATAAAAAATAAAAGTCAAAGAAAAAAGGAGGAATCTGTATGTCTCGTTATCGAGGACCTCGTTTAAAAAAAATACGTCGTCTGCGAGCTTTACCAGGACTAGTTACCCAAAGGAAATATAATAAAAATAAAAAAGAAAAAAAACACATTCCTTTTAGGAAAAGAAATAAGGAATATCGCGTTCGTTTAGAAGAAAAACAGAAATTACGTTTTAATTATGGTTTGACAGAACGACAATTAGTTAGATATATGCATATCGCTGGAAAAAGCAAAGGATCAACAGGTCAGGTTTTGTTACAACTACTTGAAATGCGTTTGGATAACATCGTTTTTCGTTTGAATATGGCTTCGACCATTCCTGGAGCCAGACAATTGGTGAACCATAGACATATTTTAGTTAATGGTCATATAGTTGATATACCGAGTTATCGTTGCAAACCCAGAGATATTATTACTACAAAGAATAACGAAAGATTTTTTGATAAGATTAAAATTATAAAACCTGAAATGTCAAAACATTTAAGTATTTCAAAAGACTTTAAAGTAAGAAGCTTTCAAGGACAAGTAAATAAAATAATAGATAGGTCAGGGGTCTTATTGTCAATAAAGGAATTCTTAGTCGTAGAATATTATTCTCGTCAAATTTGAATCCAAGCAAATAAGAGTTCATAGAATTTTTACTTTTTCGCCGAATTCAAACTAAATAAATTTAATCCTTAATTCCTATTTTCGAATTCATGTATCACAAATGGATACACATCAACATCTATGAGAATTTCCAGTAGAATTTTTTGTTTTTATAAAGTTTTTAGGTATGAAGTTTTAAGATATTTAAGTCAATAAAGTGGTATCTAAAAACTTCTATCTATTATCTATAATTGGATTTGAATCAAAGACTGTTACCGTATGAAAGCAATATTCTAACCCCTGAGTTAAGTAAGTAATTCAAAACCAAAAACGGTAATCTCACTCATACGGTGAATAGTATATTCCTTAGTTCTTTTCATTCTCCAAAAAAAATAAGTTTTTCAAATTATTTCTTTTTTAAAAAAAGTTCGCGAGGTAGAAAATGCGGATAGTAGAGGAACATTAAAAAAGAAAAAAAGGCAAACAGTGACTCTAGAATCAAGACTAAAGAAACCTACGGAATCAAAAAAACCGAAATTCAATTATTGTAGAAAGGTAAAAAAACAAAGAAATTGAAATATAGAAATATACGAATATGAAATTCAAATCAAGGCACCCATTCTATGACAGATCTTAATTTACCTTCTATTTTTGTACCTTTAATAGGCCTCGTATTTCCGGCATTTTCAATTATTTTTTTATTTTTTTATGTGCAAAAAAATAATATTTTGTAAATCCTAGATTTACAAACAAAGTATAGTTAGTTTAAGGTGGATCAGCTAATATTTTGAATAACCAATTACTCTAGACAATGTAGAGTAATTGGGAGTTATCGAATAGTGCTAATATCTAATCTATCTAATCAATTACTCTAAGTGCTAGTTTATAATAGTTCCTTGGGGGTTAAGAAAAATAAAGTCAAAATTGGGTTATTTTCTCAATTCCAATCGAATGCAACTGGATCTAGTATAGTATGAATTGGCGATCAAAAGATATATGGATAGAATTTCTAAAGGGGTCTCGAAAAACAAGTAATTTTTTATGGTCTTTTATCCTTTTTTTAGGTTCACTAGGATTCTTAGTGGTTGGAACTTCCAGTTATCTTGGTAGAAATATTATATATCTATTTCCGTCTCAGAAAATCCTTTTTTTTCAACAAGGAATCATAATGTCTTTCTACGGGATGGCAGGTCTATTCATGAGTTCGTATTTGTGGTGTACAATTTTTTGGAATGTAGGGAGTGGTTATGACCAATTTGATAGAAAAAAAGGAATTGTGTGTATTTTTCGTTGGGGATTTCCTGGATTAAATCGTCGCATCTTTCTTCGCTTCCTTATGAAAGATATCCAATCAATTAGAATTGAGGATAAAGAGGGCTTTTATTCTCGTCGTGTACTTTATATGGAAATAAAGGGTCAAGGATCCATTCCCTTGACTCATACGTATGATAATTTTTTGACGCCGCGTGAAATTGAACAAAAAGCTGTCGAATTGGCCTATTTCTTGTGTGTACCAATTGAAGTATTTTGAATGAAGAATCAAAGTTTTATCAGTAAGAAAAGAGAAGGAATTCGTGAATTCCATTTTGAATCCAATTCAAGTCTTTTCGAAATGTTCGTTCGAACAAAATAAATATATTAATTCGATTTTATTTTCCCTTCGATTCATATGTGAATAAAACATACTATAGAAAGAAAAAAAAAAAAAGAATATATATAAATAAGAATAGTTATATCATATGAGAATAGTTATATGATATAAAATTACTATAAATGTTACTTTAATAAATTAGAGTAATCTATTCTAATTAATAAGAAATTTAAGAAAAGAATTAATTTTTGTTATACTATTTTTTTATATGGCAAATAAAAATATTTCGTATACGTATATATATATATATGTGGGTTACAACTCCATTCTGGTATACTAGAAAAAAGGAGAAGTAATAAATTAATATTAATTTAAAGTAGAGATTTATACGGATATAAATTTCGTAATAAATCCTGTCTTTTTTTGAGGTACAGGATTTGGAACTGATATTTTCTTTTTATGAGTTTTGGTTATAAAGTACGGTAAAGGACTTTGAATATAGTAAAAAAAAAAAAAGAACCTTTATCCTATTTCTAGACTCTTTCTATAAGAATCTAACAACTAAATTAGTATACAAAGAAAATAAGAATCGATCTGTAGATTCAATACCCTGCTTGTTAGAAAAGTCGTGTTTCATTCAATAAATAAATGAAATCAATATCATTTAGACATTTATTTAGAGTCATTGAATAAAGGAGGTTTATTAACTAGTTTTTTTACAAATAAAAAATGAAAAAAAAGAAAACATCGTCTTCTTTCCCATATTTTGTATCTATAGCATTTTTGGCCTGGTCAGTCTTTCTTTCATTTCAAGAATGTTTGGAACTTTGGATTAGTAATTGGCGGAATACCAGTCAATCCGAAACTCTCTTGAATTATATTCAAGAGAAATATGTTTTAGAAAGATTCATAGAATTCGAAGAGCTTTTTTTTTTAGAGGAAATGAAAAAAGAGTACTTGGAAACATATATAAAAAAACCCAGTATAGAAATACACAAGGAAACGATAAAATTAGTTAGTACATACAATGAATATAATCTTTATATCCTTTTGCATTTCTCAACAAATTTAATCTGTTTCAGTATTTTAACTGGTTATTTTATTCTGAGTAATGAGGAACTTATGATTCTTAATTCATGGGCTCAGGAATTGCTATATAACTTAAGTGACACAACAAAAGCTTTCTCAATTATTTTAGTTACTGATTTAGGAATTGGATTTCATTCAACTCATAATTGGGAACTCCTAATTGGTTCGGTCTACAACGATTTTGGATTAGCATATAAGGATCAGATTATATCTGGTCTTGTTTCTATTTTTCCAGTTATTTTAGATGCAATTGTGAAATATTGGATCTTCAATTATTTAAATCGTGTATCTCCTTCGCTTGTAGTAATTTATCATTCAATGAATGAATGAAAAACAAATTTGATCTTCTCATTATCAATTCAATCAGAATTCTTTTTCTTTCTAAAACGAATGAATCATTTTTTATTTTTTAGTGACTTTTTTCTATTTTTACCTGTTCAACGTATTAGTCCTATATTGTATTGTCAAAAAACTATTTCATAAAAACTATTTCAGTACAATGATAACAGATTCTTTATAGAAAACTAGACTAGTTTTCTATCTAACTTATTGTAGAATTTCTAGAATTTCTAATTGGACATGCAAAATAGAAATCATTTTTATTGGATAAAAAAACAAATGACTCGATCCATGTATGTTTATGTATCGATCATGATATATGTACTAAGTCGAGTATCTATTTCAAATGCATATCCCATTTTTGCGCAACAGGGTTATGAGAATCCGCGAGAAACAACTGGACGCATTGTATGTGCCAATTGTCATTTAGCTAATAAGCCTGTGGAGATTGAAGTTCCGCAAGCTGTATTTCCTGATACTGTATTTGAAGCCATTGTTCGAATTCCTTATGATATGCAGTTGAAACAAGTTCTTGCTAATGGTAAAAAAGGGGGTTTGAATGTGGGTGCTGTTCTTATTTTACCCGAGGGATTTGAGCTAGCTCCAACCGATCGTATTTCTCCTGAGTTGAAAGAAAAGATAGGAAATTTGTCTTTTCAGAGTTATCGTCCAAATAAAAAAAATATTCTTGTTATAGGTCCTGTTCCTGGTCAGAAATATAGTGAAATTGTCTTTCCCATTCTTTCTCCTG